TAAAAAGAAGAATTCTAATTCTTAATTCTATATGGTTGAATAAAAATTCGATTGGCCATTTGATATAATTGCTATGCTTAGTGTGTGACTCGTTGGTTTTTTTAGGGTTAGGATTAAATAAAAAAAAAGACCAGCCTCTTAGTATAAACTAATAACTATAGGACTAATAACCAACTCATCACTTCGCATTATCTGGATCCAAAGAACCAGTCAAGATATGATATATCGGTCATATCATTGTAGCAACTGAAATATTTTTTGCATAAACAAAAGAAAAATAAATCTAATTCTAAGTTATAAAGCGAAATAGAGAACAAAGGTGTGGATAAAAGGAAGGGTGAAAGAAAGAGAGAGAAAAATACCAATGATATAGAATTCCATCCAATATGTAAGGTCTATGAGTCATCTCATAAAAGGCAGTGTAATAAAGCATCAATACTGATTCGTACATAATTAAATGAATCTGTTTATAAAATAAAAAAATAAGAGCTTCGAGCCAATAAAGACTAAGAAGATTGACTCAAGAAAAAATTTCATTATGAGCTCCATTGTAGAAATCAGACCTAACCATTAAATAAGAAGCGATGGGAACGATGGAACCTATGAATCCAAATCTATTGAAAACGGATTCATTGATCGGGATGGCGGAACAAACCAGAGACTAATTCATTCATATTCATCTATTGGGAAAAGAAAAATCAAGAGCTAACCCTACAACTGAAATAGCGATGAAAAGAGTAAATATTCGCCTGCGAAACCTTTATTTTCTTGGATTGCTAAATTTGGGTCAATCGAAGAAAATAAAAGACAAAACAAAATAAAGATTCGTTATAACATTATAAAAATAAAAAGTCATACAATATTTAAATTTCAAATAGAAATATTAATATGTTTAGTTTTCTAAAAAAACAAGATATACAAACGAATAATATAGAAGTTGAAGATTTTCTTATTCGCGAGGAGCTGGATGAGAAGAAACTCTCACGTCCAGTTCTGTAGTAGAGATGGAATTCAGAACCAACCATCAACTATAACCCCAAAAGAACCAGATTCCGTAAACAACATAGAGGAAGAATGAAGGGAATATCTTATCGAGGTAATCATATTTCTTTCGGTAAATATGCTCTTCAGGCACTTGAACCTGCTTGGATCACATCTAGACAAATAGAAGCAGGTCGACGAGCAATGACACGAAATGCACGACGTGGTGGAAAAATATGGGTACGTATATTTCCAGACAAACCGGTTACAGTAAGACCCGCAGAAACACGTATGGGTTCGGGGAAAGGATCCCCTGAATATTGGGTAGCTGTTGTTAAACCAGGTCGAATCCTTTATGAAATGGGTGGAGTAACAGAAAATATAGCCAGAAAGGCTATTTCAATAGCATCGTCTAAAATGCCTATACGAACTCAATTCATTATTTTGGCATAAAAATGGAGAATCAAAGGAAATAAATAGGTCTTGAGGATTAAAAAAAACAATCGCAGGTGCTGATTTATTTTTTTGGACAAACAATATTTCTTTTTTCTTCGCCCTTTGCATTGAAAGAATAGATTATAAAAAAAATGATATGATTCAACCTCAGACCCTTTTGAATGTAGCGGATAACAGCGGGGCTCGAGAATTGATGTGTATTCGAATCATAGGAGCTAGCAATCGTCGATATGCTCATATCGGTGACGTTATTGTTGCTGTGATCAAAGAAGCAGTGCCAAATATGCCCCTAGCAAGATCAGAAGTGGTCAGAGCTGTAATTGTACGTACTTGTAAAGAACTCAAACGCGATAACGGTATGATAATACGATATGATGACAATGCTGCGGTTGTCATCGATCAAGAAGGAAACCCAAAGGGAACTCGGGTTTTTGGTGCAATTGCCCGGGAATTGAGACAGTTAAATTTTACTAAAATAGTTTCATTAGCTCCGGAGGTATTATAAAATGAGACCATGATATGGTTAGAGTAAAGTATTTGAAAGAAAGAGATTAAGAAATGGATTCAGATTAATTAATAGATTATGTCTCATGCATATGCCTTTAAGAATTCATATTCATAAAAAAATAAGTAAAAAAAACAAGAAAAGCATGTTGATTATATCAAAATTTGGGAGCACCAAGAATTTTAATTCATCATGGGTAAGGATACTATTGCTGACATAATAACCTCTATACGAAATGCTGATATGGATAAAAAAAGAGTGGTTCGAATAGCATCTACTAATATCACTGAAAATATTGTTAAAATACTTTTACGAGAAGGTTTTATCGAAAACGTGAGAAAACATCAAGAAAACAAAAAAGATTTTTTGGTTTTAACCCTACGACATAGAAGGAATAGGAAAAGGCCTTATAGAAATATTTTAAATTTAAAACGGATCAGTCGGCCCGGTCTACGAATCTATTCTAACTATCAACGAATTCCTAGAATTTTAGGCGGGATCGGAATTGTAATTCTTTCTACTTCTCGAGGTATAATGACAGACCGAGAGGCTCGACTA